AAATCATTATTTTCTCGGTAAGAAGGAGATTTATTTTATTTTCTAATTTTACGACAAGGTACTATCTTATTGACTTTTACTGGATCATTGGATAATTGAATAAGAATAAAGGAATTCCATTTTAATTAGGCATTACGTGTATAACTATAAGTGGTCTTTAACGACCTATCTATCGGATCATATATGTTTTATTTTTTACAATTACAATAAAAAAGGGAGGATTTTCAATGCGAGATTTAAAAACATATCTCTCCGTGGCACCAGTACTAAGTACGCTATGGTTTGGGGCTTTAGCAGGTCTATTAATAGAGATTAATCGTTTTTTTCCGGATGCGTTGACATTCCCCTTTTTTCATTCTAGTTAGTAACATAGTAAGGAATGAAGACGATTAAAGATAGAATCAAATATCTGTGACTAATCCCCCTCTCCTCCTTTCTCTTTTTTCCCTTTTTTTTTATTGAAAATTCAAATAAGGGAGGAAAGAGAAAAAATAAAGTCTATTCAACATCTGGGAGATTAGGGTTCCAATTCGAATTAAATTTCAATTTAATTTCAATGAATATTCATAATAAAAGAATGGGAGTAGAATAGAAATGCGGGTTTAAGGTCTAATTAAAGAATATTATCCAAGATATTTAAATCAAAAATGAAATAGTCTACTTTGATTTGAAATAAAATTTAGAAATCTTCTGTCCTTTACTTATTCGTTTTGAATCAAAAATCGAAAAGTTGAGTAAATCAAAAATCCAAAGGAGGTTCATGGCCAAGGGTAAAGATGTTCGAGTAACGGTAATTTTGGAATGTACCGGTTGTGCCCGAAACAGCGTTAATGTTAATAGGGTATCAACGGGCATTTCCAGATATATTACTCAAAAGAACCGCCACAATACACCTAATCGATTAGAGTTGAGAAAATTCTGTCCGTATTGTTACAAACATACGATTCATGGGGAGATAAAGAAATAGATCGAATTGAGTACCTGTATGTTACCCCTTTGCGTTCCTTGAAGGGGTGTCATTATATCTATCTATAATTAGATCGAATAGAATAATTCTATATAAATAGAAATCTAAATCGAAAAAAATCCTATTTGAATTAAAATTAAGAAATAGAATTTTCGAGAGAAAGAATAAAATTAAATAATAAAACAAACCATGGATAAATCCAAGCGACCTTTTCTTAAATCAAAACGATCTTTTCGTAGGCGTTTGCCCCCTATTCAATCGGGGGATCGAATTTCTTATAGAAATATGAGTTTAATTAGTCGATTTATTAGCGAACAGGGAAAAATCTTATCGCGACGAGTGAATAGATTGACCTTGAAACAACAACGTTTAATTACTATGGCTATAAAACAAGCTCGTATTTTATCTTTGTTACCCTTTCTCAATAATGAGAAACAATTTGAAAGAACCGAGTTAACCGAAAGAACTACAGGTCTTAGAACCAGAATTAAAAGGGTTTACTCTTGAATCATAATTTCAATCCGAACTAAAAGACAAGATTGCTTCTTTTACGAGAATCCAGATGTGTCGTACGAAAAAAAAAAAAAAAAAGAATTGGAGAAAGCTTTTTGTATTGAACGTGTTCATTCATTTTGACTACTTTAGCCTATTTTATCTTAATCATTTCTATTCTACCTTCCCGGAGAATGAACTCCGGGAAAACACGTTTAAAATATTCCAGTAGATTCTTTCTAATCTACTTCTTTTACGATCTCATTGGAAATCATATAAAGACAATTCCTGTTTGATGTGGCTATTTGCGCAAGTATTTTACGATTAAGAATCAACTGTCTCTTGTACAGATCATGTATTAATCGACTATAGAATACTCCACTTTCACGAATTACTGCGTTTATCCGAGTGATCCACAGACGACGAAACTCTCTCTTTTTAATATCCCGATCCCGATGAGCCGAAACCAAAGCTCTTATTCTCTGTTGAGTAATAGTTCGAGTAAGTCTTGAATGGGCCCCTCGAAAGCTTGATGCAAATAAACGAATTTTTGTTCTACGTCTCCGAGCGGTATATCCACGTCTAATTCTAGTCATTGAATAGATGAAACTTTCACGAATAACTAATTGAGTTGTTCTCTTTCAGTTATTCTTTTAACACTTCCTAATCTATTACTAACAAAACGGATTTTTCCAATGTATAAACTAGAAATTCCAATGGCTTTGGCTACTATAACCTTCCCAACCACGATTTTTTTATTTCAATGCGAAATAAGAAAGAAATTGTATTTTGTTACAGGTGTCAAAAATATAGCAAATAAAAAAATAGAAATGGATAAAGAAATAGTGTAGTGGGTTTCATCGTTTCTATGGTAACTTCGTAAACGGTGAGGTCTTCTCTATACACCGGAGCCTTCACTTCATTTAATCCAGGTTATTGGTAACTTGTATAGTTCATCCTCTTTGGCTCTACCCATGAATTATCCAGTAATAGTCCTTTTACAACGAAACCCACCTATACAGTAACGGTATTTAATTAGGAAAGTTAGCTGGGTAGCTGACCCTCTTAGTCCATTTTTGGCAGAGTAGGGGCGTAATCTTTATGCTTTTTAAAAAAATTTCCTCCGCTTAATGGATAATCATTTGCTACCAATGGAGAATTGCTTCTCATCTTACATCTTAGATTGAGGTAATTCGACTTGCACCAATGGAAACCATAAAATTCATCCACAATGCAGGAATATGAGAGGGTTTCTTTGTTTTAGATAACTAATAAATAAATAGAAATAAAAAAGGCCCCCTCTTCGATTCTATCCTATTTACTTTACCGGTACTCATCGTTGATATTGGCACCTTGTTTTCTTGCTTTTGTACCAGCTCATTGTATGATCGAAACGAGTCGCGCATACACCCGAGTACATGTTCCTCGGCGTTGAGGACATCCCCTAAGAGCGGGGGATTTCGTGACATTTCTGATTGGCTGTCTTGTATTTCTAATAAGTTGTTTAATAGTTGGCATGTTGAATTGGATACATAATGGGCTGGTTTAGATTGATCCTAACCGGATGATTATGAATTACGTCTATTTCTATTTAATAAATAGTAAGCTAATAAATATTAAACGCAGTTAAAAAATCTCCAATCGCGAATTTGCGTGAATTACATATTATTTTCATTCCACCGCTACAAGATCAACAATTCCATAAGCTTGTGCTTCTGTTGCTGACATAAAAACATCTCTTTCCATGTCTTCGGATACAACCCATAGGGATTTGCCCGTTCTTTGTACATAAACCCTTGTGAGGGTTTCGCGTAGTTTCAACAGTTCTTCCGCTTCCAGGATAAACTCTCCCGTTTGTGCCTCATAAAACGAACTAGCAGGTTGATGGATCATTACCCTGATAATAGAATAAAAAGTTTCTCTATCTTACATGATGAAGCGAAGAGAAAAGAAATATAAAGATAAAGAATAATAGGAAAAAGATCGAATTGAACAACCGTACAAGCATCCTTCTTGCATATGCATACGGCTCTACACTAAAATTGACCTAAATTGTCCTATTTCCTCTTTATTGAAAAAAGAAAGAGAAAAATAGAATATATCATACCCAGGTGGTTAAATGATCAAATTGCCGCCCTTCCTTTCGGAATATGTATAAAATACTATGATGGCTCCGTTACCTTCTATCTTAATTATCTTAATGTGATTTGTTTTGGATGTGATTCGGCAATCCCAAAGTTTCTTTTTGCTCCAATCAAAGAAAAAATCTTGTTTTTTTGCGCACTCTTTGGATTCTTTTGATAACCTAAATATTGTTAAGAGCCTTCTAGCATGAACAAAAAAGGTTTGTGACGCTAAACCGAACTCCCAATTAGAAAATCGAGAAGACCCTTTACTCTCATACTACTCTCTCGATACATAATCTAATGTTTTTAAAAATAATCCAAAATTTCTCATATCGAATGCAAAGTGCCATGCTATTATTGCTTACTATTTCCTAGGGCGAAGGCATAGTCTTCCCTTTTTTCTTAAATAAAAATCTCATTGGCGCCAAGCGTGAGGGAATGCTAGACGTTTGGTAATTTCCCCCCCGACCAGGATAAAAGATCCCATTGAAGCGGCTAACCCCATGCATATTGTATGGACATCTGGTCGCACAAATTGCATAGTATCATAAATAGCTACTCCGGGTATTACCCATCCGCCAGGAGAGTTTATAAACAAATAGAGATCCTTGTTATCATCTTCAATACTGAGATATATCATAAGACCAATAAGTTGATTTGAGATTTCGCTATCAACTGCTTGTCCTAAAAAAAGTAATCTTTCTCGATAAAGTCGGTTGATTAGGGTACAATTGTAGCCTTTCAGAACCGTACACGCACCGTTTGATGCATACGGTTCAAAAAAATTTCAAAAACAAAAAAAAAAGAATCAATGTATGGATTCCAACCCTCTCTCTTTTCTCATAACAGGGTTTTTCTGACTTTTTTAAAAAGGGTTCTCTTCTTCAATAAAGACGAGTTTTACTCCTATCTTTTTCTTAGAATTCTAATAAAGAAAAAGTCACTAAATATATTGAATTAACTTCTCATTGATGTATTGTTTCATCGACCAATCCCGATGATATTTTCTTGTTCCTGAGTAGGTCTCTTTTATCTTTTTAGGTTTATGCTCTACTCCGGGTAAAGATTGACCCGATTTGGATTTGCACATATAGGACAAACACTGTTATTACCATTTTCTTTTTTTATGACTTTCTGCTTATTTTTTCAATTCAGTTTATACGTTCTACCACGTCTTTATTAAGAGTTTGAAATCAACTCGTTTAACAGATATTCCACATAGGAGTCATTTAGGATCGAACTAGTAATCATAGATATATTACCAATTGAGTTGGGTTTTTCTAAACAGAGCCTGAATACTTTATTTTTTTTAGTTCAACCAAGCCAACCATAAATCATTCTAATTGAGAATAGTAATATGGATCCTCTCAAAATGGATCAAATTTTACTTCACGCTCCAAATTTTTATGATTTAATGACCCCTTCTTGGGCGAAACAGAGGATATCTCGATTGGGAAGAGAACGGGTAAATCCCATATGACCCAATATATCTGACAAGTCGCACTATACGTCAACCCAAGATGCATCTTCCTCTCCAGGACTTCGGAAAGGTACTTTTGGAACACCAATAGGCATTTACTGAAAGGAAAAATAACTAAGTACTATATTTCACTTTGATGTGAAAACGTAAGAATATGATTTTATTGTGTTTAGAATTTTAAAATATTGGCTTTTATCGGATTTTTTTTGTGCATAGATTCGAAAAAAGTTAGAAAGAAAAAAAAAGAAGGAATAAAGTCAAATTAATAGAAATAGGGGATGAGTAAGTATGTACGTATTCGCTACTCGAAAATGTTATTCAACCCCATTGCGTATTGATACTTATTGAGTATAGAATAAAGCTGCTTCTCTTTGTTCCTATGAACATAATTGTTCCGTTAATTAAAAGATTTTAGTAGTAACAGATTAACAATAGAATAGAAAAAGATATTAACCCCTGTTCTGAAATAATTCACTGAACAGAGGGGGTCGATAGGATAGTCACAGTAGAGTCTTTTCCAATGCAATAAAGTTACGTAGTGTCTATCTATCTTTGATAAAGGGGAATTTCTATGGGTTTGCCTTGGTATCGTGTTCATACTGTTGTATTGAATGATCCCGGCCGATTGCTTTCTGTTCATATAATGCATACGGCTTTGGTTGCTGGTTGGGCCGGTTCGATGGCTCTCTATGAATTAGCCGTTTTTGATCCTTCTGATCCTGTTCTTGATCCAATGTGGAGACAGGGTATGTTCGTTATACCCTTCATGACTCGTTTAGGAATAACCAATTCATGGGGCGGTTGGAGTATTACAGGAGGAACTGTAACGAATCCGGGTATTTGGAGTTACGAAGGTGTAGCTGGGGCGCATATTGTGTTTTCCGGTTTATGCTTTTTGGCAGCTATCTGGCATTGGGTGTATTGGGATCTAGAAATTTTTTGTGATGAACGTACAGGAAAACCTTCTTTGGATTTGCCCAAGATCTTTGGAATTCATTTATTTCTTTCAGGAGTGGCTTGCTTTGGGTTTGGTGCATTTCATGTAACAGGTTTGTCCGGTCCTGGAATATGGGTGTCCGATCCTTATGGACTAACGGGAAAAGTACAACCTGTAAGTCCCGCATGGGGCGTAGAGGGTTTTGATCCTTTTATTCCGGGAGGAATAGCCTCTCATCATATTGCAGCAGGTACATTGGGCATATTAGCAGGTCTATTCCATTTGAGTGTCCGCCCGCCACAACGTCTATACAAAGGATTGCGTATGGGAAATATTGAAACCGTACTTTCCAGTAGTATAGCTGCTGTCTTTTTTGCAGCTTTTGTTGTTGCTGGAACTATGTGGTATGGTTCCGCAACTACTCCGATCGAATTATTTGGGCCCACTCGTTATCAATGGGATCAGGGATACTTTCAGCAAGAGATATATCGAAGAGTTAGTGCAGGGCTGGTAGAAAATCAAAGTTTATCAGAAGCCTGGTCAAAAATTCCTGAAAAATTAGCTTTTTATGATTACATCGGGAATAATCCGGCGAAAGGAGGATTATTCAGGGCGGGCTCGATGGATAACGGGGATGGAATAGCGGTCGGGTGGTTAGGACATCCCATCTTTAGAGATAAAGATGGGCGTGAACTTTTTGTACGTCGTATGCCTACCTTTTTTGAAACATTTCCAGTTGTTTTGGTAGACGGCGACGGAATTGTTAGAGCGGATGTTCCTTTTCGAAGGGCAGAGTCGAAGTATAGTGTTGAACAAGTTGGTGTAACTGTTGAGTTCTATGGTGGCGAACTCAACGGAGTCAGTTATAGCGATCCTGCTACTGTGAAAAAATATGCTAGACGTGCTCAATTGGGTGAAATTTTTGAATTAGATCGTGCTACTTTGAAATCCGATGGTGTTTTTCGGAGCAGTCCAAGGGGTTGGTTTACTTTTGGACATGCTTCATTTGCTTTGCTCTTCTTCTTCGGACACATTTGGCATGGTGCTAGAACCCTGTTTAGAGATGTTTTTGCTGGTATTGACCCGGATTTGGATGCTCAAGTCGAATTTGGAGCATTCCAAAAACTTGGAGATCCAACTACAAGAAGACAAGCAGTCTGATATAACACTGCTTTGGTTTTTTCGTCTCTATTTTCTTTTTGGAATTTTTCCTAGGGGTCAGAGAAACCTTGATTTGAATCACCATTTTTTTGCTCTTGTTCTTTCTTTATCCGGGGGATGGTCCCCCACAAATAACAAATAAAAGGAAACAAACAGGTATGGAAGTTATAATTGTAAACTGCGATCGAATCTATGGAAGCACTAGTTTATACATTCCTCTTAGTGTCGACTTTAGGAATAATCTTTTTTGCTATCTTTTTTCGAGAACCACCTAAAGTTCCAACTAAAAAGATGAAATGATTTTTCAGTATCTCAATTGACGTAATGAGCCCCAAAA